AAATAAGCCAACAACCGTTGACGTTTTCCCAGAATTTTCCGCAGACCTCTCTGAGATAAATAGTCTTTTTTGTGCAATTCCAAATGTGAAGTAAGTCTCCGTATCTTATTGGTGAAACTTACTACTTGAAATTCAACAGATCCTCTGTTTTCTTTGTTTTCTTCTTGTTCTTGAAAAATAATTGAAATAAATGAATTTTTTACCATAAAATAATTTAACACTCCCCTTTTTACAGATATTTATTTTATTGAGCAGTAATAATAATGTCATAGATTTTAATCTAGTATACACAATAATCAGAATTTCTTTATAGACTCCGGATTTTATCAATTAACATTAATCAATCTGATTTTGGAGTTCATTTGTATAGTGATACAAAAAGACGATACCAAATACTTTAATACCAAAATTCTGTTGATTAATTTCTAGCTTTAATTGATACGCCATTTCCGACGTCATTTCCTTATTATTGCTCTAATGTACGGCAGGGCATATGTTCATTTAGTTGGTTGCATATAACATGGAGATTTTTCAATCACGGACAGAAAAATTTGATTGATAGAACAACAGAATATCTAGTAAACTCAAAATTTTTAATTTTAATCATGGATACATATATAGTCTTAACATACTCAAGCGGCTCCCATTATTCGTATCAAACCAATAGCGATTCATACAAGCTAAATCTTCTAATCGATAATTAGGCCAAAAAAAGAACTTGAATTGAATTAATTCATTTTGTTTTATGTAAAAATGTTGACTTTCATCCAAAAATTGATTCCATTTTTTTATCTTATTCTCCTTGTAAAATAATATATTTCTATCCACACCAGTGTTATTCTTTAAATTCAAATTGAAAGAAATGAGAATTCTTAATTCTCTAAGACGTCTAGACGATAAAATTTTTTCAGGAACAAGCAAATTATAATTATTTTTGTCTTTATTTTTAGCAACATTTTTTTGTTTTCGGTATTTTTGATTACTTTGGTGCTTACTTTTATGAAACAATGAAATACCTATGATTTGATACATAAAAAACTGTCCGTCATTTCTTAGAGATAGGCGGGCAGGTTCGATAATTAATATTCCTTCTTTCATTAATTGTGTAAGATTTAAACGTCTCCTCATTATATCCAGATTCAGTTCTTTCCTTTGAATATAGGATATAGCGATTTTTCTTACATTTATCAGGCTAAGTAGGAGACCATATATCTGGATATTATTCATCATTTTTTGATTTAATTGATTCAAACATCCAGTCCATCTTAATTGCAACGGAAAATCTCCTTTCAGAAATATTTGTAGTTTTTCAATCGATTCTAAAAAATCCTCTTCAATATTGTTTTGATTCTTTAATTCAAAATATTGTTTTGAATTTGATGGCCTAAAATTTAAAAAAGCCTCCTCTTGCTTTCTGTTGATATTTTGATTTTCACTAAAATTGGGATTTATATTCAAATTAAAAAGAAGTAATTTGCTTGGGATAAACCAAGGGTTCTCTTTATATTTATGATAAAGTATCCCAAACTCTGGAAAGAAAAAAAGTTTCGGATTCGAAATGGGGCAATTTAAGATTACGATTTTTTCATTCATTCCCATCCAATCAAAAAATACCTTTTTGTAATTTATTTTGTAATTTGAATCAATCGGAAGATAAAAAAGACCATTATTATGAATTTTATCCATTATTTGGTCCTTATTAGGCTCAACCTTAATATTTTTATGAATTTTACACAAAAATTTTCTATCTTTATTTTTTTCCATATATATAATATCGCTTTTTCCTAGATAATTCTTGCTAGGAATATTCTTGAGTATCTTAAAAAATTTTTCGTTATTTCTGTTTGTTTCTAATGATGATCTATAAATATAGGAATTATTCTTAGTTTCAGAATTAATATATTTATATGATAAAAGATCATATCTATAGTTTTTTTTTAAATTCTCCTCTTTATTTGGTAATAAATAGACTTTCGAATTTTGTTTTTTTTTTGAATCAAGTAATTGGTCTTTTTCAGAGGAATACCATTTGTTTAAATCTTTATTTTGACACGTATGGCATTGAGTGATTCTATTTTGTCGGATTAATCTAGACGATGTAATCTGAGATAAATGGTATTGATAATGACCTCTTAACCAGTTTTTCCATGGGTTCATTTCATAATTTGGAAGTTTCTTATGTCTTAATTCGGAATGAAATAGCCCTTGTCTTCCAAAAAAATCCTTTATTTCAGTCTTAAGAAAAAAAGACGGTCCATTATATTGAAGAATAGATCTTAACTTATTGAAGTTAATAATTTGGGTTTGTGATAATTGTAAAAATACATATTTTTGTGACAAGTAAGATAAATCAAAAAAAATATCTGACTTCCGCTTACTATTTCTAAGATTATCAAAAGCCCTTTTTATAGTCATAGGCGAAATAAAGTCAATTTGATTTTGTTTTGTTTTATTAATCTTTTCTTGATTTGTTTCATTATTGTCAATGTATTTATCATTA